TTAACCTTTCATTAAATTCATAAACTCGATTGTAACTGTATGGCGAATTCTATAATAAATGACTAAAATCGCTAATCCTATTGAAGACTCAGCAGCAGCAACTGTTAAAATTAAAATAGCAAAAATTTGACCATTTATATCATCTAAATAAACAGATGCATAAATTAAATTAAAACTTATTGACAAAAATACCATTTCTAACGACATAAGCATTATCAAAATATTTCTTTGATTCAAAATCATACCAAATAAACTTACAAAAAAAAGGGTGATAAAAACACTAAAACTATTTAGTCACATATTATTATTCTTTTAATATTTTAAATTTTGAAATAGTAGAAAAAAATTAAATATATTAATCCAGCCACAGGTTCCCCTACGGCTACCTTGTTACGACTTCACTCCAGTCCTTTATTTACTTTAAAATAAAATAATTAATAATTATATTAAACTTCAAATAAATTAAATTCCCATAGCGTGACGGGCGGTGTGTACAAAATTCAAGAACATATTCACCGTTACATTCTTATTAACGATTACTAGCAATTCCAACTTCATATTTTCAAATTTCAGAAAACAATCCGAATTTTTTTTTAATATTATTAAAAATTTCTTTTTATATTTAATTAAACGTTGTAAAAAAAATTGTAACACATGAAAGTAGCCCAATTTATAAAGGTCATGAGGACTTGACGTTGTTTTTTTCTAATAAGATATCCTTAGTTATAAAAGCAAAGAAAAGCAAAGAAAAGTTTCGTCCGTTTAATTGGAATAAACCAAACACTTCAAAGCACGGACTGACGACAGCCATGCAACACTTGTTAAAAAATTCAAAAATTGGTAAGGTTTCGCGCGTACTGTCGATTTAAACCACATGTTCCACTGCTTGTTTGAATTCCCGTCAATTCCTTTAAGTTTTAATCTTGCGATCGTAGTTCCCAGGCGAAATGTTTGTTGTATTAACTTAATTATAAACAAGATATTTTATAAAAACATTCATAGTTCAGGGTATAGACTACAGGGGTATCTAATCCCTTTTGCTACCTATACTTTAATTAAAAAGTGTCAGTTTTAATTTAGATTACTGAGTTTACTATTGAAATTCTTTTAAATATCAATACATTTTACTGTTACATTTAAAATTCTATAATCTTTTATTATTAAACTCTAGCAAATTAATGTAATAATTTTAGTAAAAATAAAATTTTCTTTTTAAATTAAAATATTTTTCATAAATTTGCAACCTAATAATTCTTTATGCCCAATAAATCTGAATAACACTAACCCTTCTCGTTTTACCGCGGCTGCTGGCACGAAATTAGCCAGAGTTAAGTTAATAAAAATCATTATTTTTTTATTAGCTAATGTTTTACAATAAAAAATCTTCATCACATAATTGATTTAACTGGATCAAGCTTTCGCTCATTGTCCAATATCCTTCACTGCTGCCTAAATAAAGTTTGAACCATTTTTCAATTCCAATGTGGTTGATCATCCTCAAAGACCAACTAAAGATTGTAAGCTAATAAAAAATTAAAAATTTATTAAAACTTAATCTTGTGCAAAATCTTTAAATTTGGAAATTTAAATAATTTTTACATATTACTCACCCGTACGCTAAAATACTGAATTAATATTTGTAACTTGCATGTGTAAAATTAATCAATAGCATTCATTCTGAGCCAGGATCAAACTCTTAATATTAATTTAAATCTAATTTTATTTTTAAATTACAATTTTTTCTAACTATTTCAAGTATACTTATATAATAATTACGGGAATAGGACTTGAACCTATAATTTTAGAACATGAGCCTAACGAGTTAACCAAATTACTCTATCCCGCTATCTAAATTTACTTCTAGTGAGACTTGAACTCACATTTATGTCACGAAAAAACACTGTCTTAACCCAAATTAAACGATAGAAGCTAATGTTTAAAATCGTAAATCCCTTTGATAAATTTAAAGTTTACACCAGGCAAATCTTTCACTCGACCACCTTCTACTAAAACAACAGAATGTTGTTGTAAAGAATGACCTTCTCCAGGTATGTAACCTATAATAATTTTACCAGTAGTTAATTTAACTTTTGCAATTTTTCTTTCAGCTGAATTAGGTTTCTTAGGTTTAACAGTATAAACTTTCAAACAAATACCTTTTTTTTGTGGAAAATTTTTTTTTGTGGAAAATTTTTTTTTTTTAGAAATTAATTGCCTCAACGTTGCCATTTCAAAATTATAATTTTTAAACATAATACAAAAAAAATAATCTCTAATAAGAAATAATAAGAAATAATAAGAAATAATTGAAGTATTAAATCAAAAATTAAAAAAAATATAAATCATATAAAAATTAATGTTTTTTTAAAAAACTTATATTTTAAATAAATAAATACCCAACTTAAAAAAAACTTTATATTTAAATTTAAATAAAAAGAAAATAACAAAGAAAATAACAAAGAAAATAACAAAGAAAATTGAAAAAAAATAAATCTATTTACTTGAAATTCTATTTTAAATAAGTCAAAAGTTGTATAATTACCAAAATTTCAAATTAAACTTAAATTAAAAAAAATAAATTGAAAAAAAAAAAAACTCAGAAAAATTAATAAAATATTTGAAAAAAATATTTGAAAAAAATATTTTATAAATTTTATTTGAAAAAAATATCAAGAATTTGAAAAAAAATCAATAAAACTCTTAAAAAAATAAATTGAAAAAAAAAAAAAAACTTAAATTTAAACTTAAATTTAAACTTAAATTTAACAAATCTCAAACATATAAAATTAGTAATTTCTTGTTTAATATTTTTATAAACATATAAGAAAAAAATATAAAAAACGAATATAACTTATAAAAACAAACAGAAAAAGTTAAAAAAAAACTTAAAAAGTTGTATAAAATTAGTAATTTAAACTCTTTAAAGTAATTTTTCCACATTTATTGTATTATTTGAAATTCTAATGAGTGTATTAGGGTTTGAACCTAAAATCATTAAATTAAAAGTTTAAAGCTTTACCAAATTAAGCTATACACTCTTAGTCACGTTTAGAAGGACTTGAACCTTCATATTTAAATTCGTAATTTAAAACTTTATCCGATTAAGTTATAAACGTTGTTATCTTCTTGAACAGGACTTGAACCTGTAATCTTAAGGTTAACAACCAAACGCTTTTACCAATTAAGCCATCAAGAAAAATTAATTGCTTTTTTTCTCTTTACTTAAAGGTTTTTTTACAAACAACCCTAATTGTGTACTTTTAGTAAAAGTACACAATTAGGGTTGTTTGTAAAAAAACCTTTAAGTAAAGAGAAAAAAAGCAATTAATTCAAAAATAAGGTAGAATATTTCATTTACACTGAAAAAGTTAAAGGTTCAAGTCCTTTATTGCTTAAAAGAGGGGGATATAGTTTAATTGGTAAAACATGTAATTTGCAGTTATGAGTTATTAGTTCAAGTCTAATTATTTCCAATTTAAATATTTTTACTAAACTTATGTTTTTTTCTTTAGTTTTTACAAGTTTTTACAAGTTTTTACAAGTTTTTGACAAAGATTTAAATTATTTTAAAGCAAAAGGTTCAAAATTTAATTATTGTATTTTTTGAAATGGTAATTTAATTGATAATAATTTTACTGATTTACTGATTTACTGATTTATTTTAAATTATTTTTTAAATTTTAATATTTTTTTACGTAAAAAAAAGATAAAATTGATAAATTCATATTTTTTAGATACTTTATTATTTTTTTTGTTTTTAAGTAATAAGGATAATTTTATTCTAGATATAAAAAAAATTAATTTTTTTTATGAACATTTAATTACATTTTTTAGTTTGATTTTATTAAAATCAAATTACAAAATTAATTTTATTAATAAAACAAGGAGAATAGCTTAATTTGGTAAAGTTTTGGTTTTCAAAACCAATGTTGAAGGTTCGAGTCCTTCTTCTCTTGATAAAAAATCCATAAAAAAATTAATTTATTAATAATTATGATTAATTTTGTAAACAGTCCATTGGAACAATTTGAAATTGTTACAATATTACCTATATATTTTTACACTTTTAACTTATCGGTTACAAATTCGACGTTATTAATGTTATTTATTATTACTATTTCTACTTTATGAATTAGTTTAAGTTTTCATAAAGTAAATATTTTACCTAATTTTTGACAATTAATTTACGAGGAGTTTTATGATTTAACTTCTGGTATAGTTCAAGAAAATCTAAATGACAAAGGAGAAATTTATTTTCCTTTTATTTTTTCATTGCATTTATTTTTACTTTTTAGTAATTTACTAGGTATGATACCTTACAGTTTTACAGTAACAAGTCATATTGCTTTTACATTTGGTTTGTCTTTAGCAATATTTATTGGTATAAATATTATAGGTATTAAAACTCATGGTATAAATTTTTTTTCATTATTTTTACCTAGAAATGTCCCATTAATAATTGTTCCTTTATTAATTACAATTGAATTTTTATCTTATATTGTAAAAGTTTTTACATTAGCAATTCGTTTATTTGCAAATATGACTTCAGGGCATACTTTATTAAAGATAATTGCAGGGTTTGCTTGAACCATGTTAATGTCTGGAGGTTTACTTGCTTTTTTACATTTAATACCTTTAAGTTTATTATTTATTTTAATAGGGTTAGAACTTGCTATAGCTATATTACAAGCATATGTTTTTACACTTTTAACTTGTATTTATTTAAATGACGTTTTAAACTTACATTAAAAAAAATCTATTAATATGCCACAATTAGACAATTTAATAATTTTATCTCAAATTTTTTGATTAATTTTAATCTTTTCTATTTTTTATTTTATTGTTACATACTATTTTTTACCTAAAATATTAAAATCCATAAAAGTAAGAAAATATTTTTTAGAGTATAATATTTATTTAAATTTTAGGTTAACAAAAAAGATTACTGAAGAAAGAAAAAAATTAATGGATGTTTTATTTAAAAATTTTTCTGATATTAAATATTTAATATTTAATAAAATATTTATTACAAATTTAAATTTAAAACAAGATTTTCTTAAACAAAAGTATACAAAATTAACTAATTTTATACTAATAGCTTCTATGAAGTCTATATCTTATTGTAATTTAAGTTTATTAAATTCACTAAAATTTTATCCACTATTTTTAAATAAACAAAAAAAGAAATAATTAATGTATTTACTAGTCGTATTACTACCGTTATTTAATTCAATTATTACAGGATTTGGTGGACGTTGGTTAGGTTTTTATGGAGCAAGTTTAGTTTCGTGTTTTAATTTATTATTAACTTTTTTAATATCAGTTCTTATAAATTTTGAAATTTGCCTAAATAATTATACTATTTTTTTAAAACTATTTCCTTGAATTGAAAGTAGCAATTTATTAATAAATTTTAATTTATTGTTTGATAGTTTAACATCAGTTATGTTAATAGTAGTTTCACTTATATCTTTGTTAGTGCATATTTATTCTATAGATTATATGAAAACCGATCCCCATTTTCCTAGATTTTTGTCGTTTCTTAGTATTTTCACTTTTTTTATGTTAGTTTTAGTAACTTCGGGTAATTTGTTACAATTATTTCTTGGATGAGAAGGTGTGGGTTTAGCTTCTTATCTACTTATAAATTTTTGATTTACTAGACTATCAGCAAATAAAGCAGCTTTAAAAGCTTTAATTGTAAACAGAATTGGTGATTTAGGAATTTTAATGTCAATTTTATTAACTTTAATATTATTTGGAGGAACTTTAGACTTTAATTTAGTTTTTTCATTAGTACCTTTTTTTACTAATTATTACTTTTCATATTTAAATTTACATGCATTAACAATTATAGGTATTTTTTTAGTTATAGGTGCTATTGGTAAATCAGCTCAACTTGGTCTTCATACTTGATTACCAGATGCAATGGAAGGACCAACTCCTGTATCAGCTTTAATTCATGCGGCTACGATGGTAACTGCAGGTGTTTTTCTATTAATTCGTTTTTCTCCTTTAATCGAATTTTCTGTTATTACATTAAATTTTATGGTTATAATAGGTTCTACAACTGCTTTATTTGCTGCTTTTACAGGTACTTTTCAAAATGATATAAAAAAAGTTATTGCTTACTCTACTTGTAGTCAATTAGGGTATATGGTTTTTTGCTGTGGGATTTCATGTTATAATATAAGTATTTTTCATTTATTCAATCATGCTTTTTTTAAAGCTTTATTATTTTTAAGTGCAGGTTCAGTTATACATGCGATAAATGATGAACAAGATATGCGTAAAATGGGTTCCTTAATTAATTTTTTACCAATTACTTATTCTGCAATTTTAATAGGGTCTTTAGCTTTAACTGGATTTCCTTTTTTAACTGGATTTTATTCTAAAGATTTAATATTAGAAAATGTGAATTTAATGCGGAATAACAATTTAAATTATTATTTTGGTACACTTGCTTGCTATTTTGGTACACTTGCTGCTTGCTTTACTTCTTTTTATTCATTTAGATTGATTTATTTAACATTTTTTAATGACTCTAATTTACCTAGAAAAACAATTTATAATATAAAAGAATCTTCTTTATTAACTTTAGTTCCTTTATTTATACTAATTTTTGCAAGTATTTTTATAGGATTTTTGACTAAAGATTTTTTTGTTGGTTTAGGTTCAGATAGTTGAGGTTTTTCATTATTTGTTTTCCCGTCTAATTTATATTTAATTGAAAGTGAATTTTTAGATATAAATTTAAAATGGTTACCGTTTTTTTTTACTTTTCTAGGTTTTTCTGTTTCAACTTTTTTAAATTTTTCTGTTTCAACTTTTTTAAATTTTTCTGTTTCAACTTTTTTTGTTAATTTAATGTTTTTAATTAATAAAAAATGATTTATTGATTTTATTTACAATAAACTAGTTGTTTATCCCTTATTAAATTTTGGTTATTTGGTTTCTTTTAAAAACTTAGATCGTGGGTTTATCGAACTTTTAGGGCCTGTAGGTTTTAGTAATTTAATTGCTCGTTTATCTAATTTGTTTTTTTGTTTTCAGACAGGACGTTTAACTCATTATATTTTCTTTATTATATTTTCTTTATTTCTTTATTTCTTTATTTCTTTATTTCTTTATAATACAGTTAGTATAATTTTTATTGATTTGTTTTTAATATTTTTCATTTTAACATTTTATTTAGTTTAATAAATTAGTGGGTTTATAGCTTAAAGGTTAGAGCGTACGCGTGTGTCATGTTTAATCTATAGTTCAAGATTAATAAATTTAATTTTTTATGTAAGTGAAATTCTTACCTATATCAGATTTAAATCAATGTTGTAAACTTATTTTATATTAATTACAAATTAATAAAGCTAAAATAAGAAATTTTTGAATAAATGTAAAAAACATACAGGAATTTATTGAAAACAATAATCTAAATTTTATTATAATTTAAAAAAAAGCGTACTTACAGTTTAAAAATTATTATTTTATTGTAAAATAAATTTTTTAACATTTATAAAAATATAAAAAATTGAAAACATGTATTTGTAAAAAATGCAAATTAGAGATAAATTTTAAAGCTAATTGTTTTTTGTAATGAAAAATCTAAGCTAAAAAAATTAAGTTTAAGCTACATGATAAGAAATTATCACGTGTAGTTTTTTTCAGGGCTAATAATAACATAAAATTATTATTTTCTACTGTAATTTGATAAGCGTAAGGTTGATCGTTCAAGTCGGTCTAAACTCAAAAAAAGAATATTATTATATGAGTTCATCATTTTTAATTTATAACAATCCTCTTATTTTAATTTCAATTTTACCTTTGGTTGGTATCTTAATTCTTCTAGTTGTTCCAAGTACATACAAAAATTATATAAAATTGATAGCGTTTTCAACTAGTTCATTTGCTTTTTTAGTATCGTTATTTATTTGAGTTAATTTTTTAAATAATACTTCCTTTTTTCAATTTTCTAATACATTATTTTTTATTACACAATGAAATTTAACATATTCTTTAGGTTTAGATGGGATATCTTTATTTTTTTTAATTTTAACAACATTTTTAATAAATATTTGTATTTTAATAAGTTGAGAATCAATTAATTTTTTTTTAAAAGAATATTTTATTTGTTTTTTATTTTTAGAATTTTGTTTAATACAAGTTTTTTGTGTTTTAGATATTTTTTTATTTTATATTTTTTTTGAAAGTGTATTAATTCCAATGTTTTTAATAATTGGAGTTTGAGGTTCTCGTGCAAGAAAAGTTAGGGCTGCTTATCAATTTTTTTTGTATACTTTAATTGGATCTTTTTTTACTTTAGTTTCTATAATTTTTATTTATTCAAATACAGGAACTACTGATTTACTGATTTTATGATTTACTAAATTTAATTTTAGTACTCAATTAATTTTATGACTAGCTTTTTTTTTTGGATTTGCTGTTAAAATACCTATGGTTCCTATGCATATTTGACTACCAGAAGCACATGCAGAAGCACCCACAGCAGGATCTGTTATTTTAGCAGGAATTTTACTTAAACTTGGAGGTTATGGTTTTATACGATTTTCTTTACCGTTATTTCCGGAGGCATCTGTTTATTTCAGTCCACTTGTATTTTTACTTAGTTTAGTAGCTATTGTTTATGGTTCTTTAACAACTTTAAGACAAATAGATTTAAAAAAAGTTATTGCTTATTCTTCAATTTCACACATGGGTTTTGTTACTTTAGGGATTTTTTCATTAAATGCTATAAGCATTGAAGGTAGTATTATTTTAATGTTAAGTCATGGTTTAATATCAAGTGCAATGTTTTTTTGTATAGGTATTATTTATGATCGTTTTAGTACTAGAATTTTAAAGTATTATTCTGGTTTAGTTCAAGTTATGCCTTTATTTAGTATTTTTTTTATGTTTTTTTCATTTTCTAATATTAGTTTTCCGGGTACAAGTAGTTTTATTGGTGAGCTAATGATTTTAAGTGGTTTAACCCAAATCAGCTTTATTTTAATATTTTTTGCTCTATTTGGGGTAATTTTATCTGCAGGATATGCTATTTGACTTCTAAACAGAATTATTTTTTCTACGTTAAAAATTTATTATTTCAAGATATTTCAAGATATTTCAAGACGCGAATTTATTATTTTAATAAATTTAAGTCTTCTAGTAGTTTGAATTGGAATTTACCCGTCGATTTTCTTAATTGATATTAATTTTTCTGTTTTAAATTTAGTGAAACACGTTTCTCTTAGTTAAAATACAAAATACAAAATGTTTACTTGAGTTACTAAGAATTTTTATATAAATTTTTTATTAGTTAGTTTGTTTTTAGATATTGAATTTTCAGTAATAACTTTTAATTTTTTTTTTTTACATATTTTTTATGGGTTTACATCAATTGTAAAAGATTATATTCATATGGAAGAATTAAAAATTTTTTTAAATTTTATGATTCGTTTTTTATTACTGAATATAATAATTATACTAATAGAATTTTTTTTTTAATCATGACTTTAAACTTTTTTTTTTTAAATATTTATCCTATTTTAATTGAATTTTTTTTTGTAATTACTATTGCATTTTGTTTAATATTTTTTGTTATTTTGTCGTATTCGCCTACTAAATATTTTCCTATTTTAATTAATTCTATTATTTTTTTTGTTTTTCAAATTTTACTGTTTAGTTTAGTTTTACTTTTAAATATGTCACCTATTTTTATAATTTCTTGAAATAATTTACTAATTTGCGATTCATTTTCTTTTTATGCAAAGATTTTAACTTTATTTTTTAGTCTTATTTGATTTTTTATTTTTTTAGATAATAAAAGTATTTTGAATTTTGAATTTTGAATTTTAATATTACTAGGAATATTATCTGTTTTATTTTTATTTCAATCTAATGATTTATTATCAATATATATTAATATTGAATTTTTAAGTTTAACATTTTATATTCTAGCTAGTTTTAAAAGAAATTCTGAATTTTCAACTGAAGCAGGTTTAAAGTATTTTATACTAGGTGCATTTTCTTCTTCTTTATTATTATTTGGTTTTACTTTACTTTATAGTTTTACAGGCTTAACTAATTTACAAGATTTGGCTATTTTTTTCAGTGGTAACTTAGAATTATTGTCAAATACTCAGATATATTTCGCAATTTTACTTAGTTTTTTTTGTGTGTTGACTGCATTTTTATTTAAATTAGGCTCAGCTCCGTTCCATTATTGATTACCTGATGTTTATGAAGGTTCTCCAACTGCAGTGACTGCATTTTTTGCAATTTTACCTAAAACTGCAATTTTGATCTTGTTAATAAAATTTATTTTTATTGTATTTTTAGATTTAAGTTATTTAGAGATAGTTTATTTCTTACTTTTTTGTACATCAATTACTGCATTAGTAGGTACATTAGGTGCTTTTGGTCAATTAAAATGGAAACGTTTTATTGCTTTTAGTTCTATCAATCATATTGGTTTTTTTTTAGTTAATTTATGTACTTTGAATCCTTTAAATTTAGCTAATTTAATAGTTTACTTAATAGTTTATTTAATTATGACTTGTAGTTTTTTTTCATTTTTTAGTAGTTTTAAAACATTAAAATTTCCAAATATTTCGTCTAAAAGATTTTTAAATTCATTAAATTTTTTAAACTTAACTAATCCTATTTTTTCTTTAGCTTTTTTAATTATTTTATTTTCTTTAGCTGGTATACCACCCTTAGCAGGATTTTTCTCAAAATTTTTTGTATTATTTTCAGTTATTTCTCAAGAATTTTTTGGTATTGTTTCTTTTTTATTATTTTTAAATTGTGTAGCATGTTTTTATTACATAAAACTTATAAAACAAGTTTACTTTAGTAACTTTAATAACACCATTTTACCAATTTTACTTAGTTCCTCAAAAATTAATATATTTACTTTTGGATTCACAATTTTAATTATTTTATTTTCTTTTTTAAATTTTGATTTTATTTTTTTAGTAGCTAATTTAGTATGCTTGCATTTTTAAAAATAAGTAAATAAATGTTTTATATAATAATAAAAATTCTTTTAATAATTTTACCTTTATTAATTGCGGTTGCATATTTAACTTTAATTGAAAGGAAAGTGATGGCATCAATACAACGACGTAAAGGTCCAGATGTTGTAGGGCTATTTGGTTTATTACAACCTTTAGCTGACGGTTTAAAATTATTTGTAAAGGAGACTGTTCTACCATCAAGTGCAAATATAAGTATTTTTATTTTAGCACCTATATTAACTTTTTTATTTGGTTTACTTACTTGATGTGTTATACCATTTGACGAAGGTTTAGTTTTTTCAGATTTAAATATTGGTGTTCTTTATCTTTTAGCAATTTCTTCTTTAGGTGTTTATGGTATAATAATAGCAGGTTGGTCAAGCAATTCTAAATATGCGTTTTTAGGAGCTTTACGTTCAACTGCCCAAATGATTTCTTATGAAGTTTCAATAGGACTAATTATAATAAGTGTTTTATTATGTGCTGGATCATTAAACTTTTCTGAAATAGTCCTATCACAACAAAGTATTTGATATTTAGTACCTTTGTTTCCTTCTTTAGTAATGTTTTACATATCTATTTTAGCTGAGACAAATAGAGCTCCTTTTGATTTACCAGAAGCAGAAGCAGAATTAGTTGCTGGTTACAATGTCGAATATTCCGCTATGGGTTTCGCTTTATTTTTTTTGGGTGAATATGCAAATATGATTTTGATGTGTAGTTTAACGACTATTTTTTTTATGGGGGGTTGGTTACCTTTGTTTCCTGCTAATTTTTTTTTTTGAATTCCTGGTTCAATTTGATTTAGTTTAAAAACAATATTTCTTTTATTTGGTTTTATTTGAGTAAGATCATCTTTTCCTCGATATCGTTATGACCAATTAATGAGATTAGGTTGAAAAGTTTTTTTACCACTTTCTTTAAGTTATATTTTTTTAATTAGTGGTATATTAATTAGTTTTAATTGGTTACCTTAAAAAGATTTTTAATAAACAATGAAATTAATTTTTAATGAATATTTTTTAATACTAATTTTTTTTTTTATAGCATTTTGTATTTCAATGATTTTATTTATTTTGTCTTATTTTTTAGTTTTTCAAAAAGAAGATAAAGAGAAACTTAGTTCATATGAATGTGGATTTAATCCTTTTGAAGACGCAAGAATGACTTTTGACATAAGGTTTTATTTAGTTGCAATTTTATTTTTAATTTTTGATTTAGAAATTAGTTTTTTGTTTCCATGGATTTTAGTATTAAATGACATAACTTTATTTGGATATTGAACTATGATTTTCTTTTTGATTATTTTGACAATTGGTTTTATTTATGAGTGATTTAAAGGAGCTTTAGAATGAGAGTAAGTTGAAAAGTATTAACTTAAAAAAGAAAATAAAAAATACTTGATCCCGTTAGATTTCAAAGGTAATTTTTTTTTGCTTTTAATACTATATATATTATGGGAAATAAAGTTTGTTAATAAATCTAATTTCTAAAAAAAATTATTTATAATGAAAATTCATAAAGTTTATTTTTTATTTATTTTATTTTTAGTTAATAATGTCTTTATTACTATTACAAATTCAAGAGGAGAAGTTTTATTTTGAAAATCAATTGGTTACCTTAAAGTTAAAGGTTTAAAAAAACTAACACCTTCGGTTACCAAAGTATTTATTAATTATTTATGGGCTTTTAAAACTTTTAAATTTCATATTAAGTTAAAAGGTTTTAATAAGTTTAAAAAGCAAATAATAAAAAGCTTATTACTTATTTTTTTTAGAAATATTTTGTCTTTAACGGATGAATCATTAGTACCTAATAATGGTTGTAAATTAAAAAAACAAAGACGTTTATAATTTAAAACGGGATAGTTTAATTGGTTAGAACATTAGAATCATAATCTAAGAGTTACAGGTTCAAGTCCTGTTCTCGTTAGTTTTTAGGCTAGAAAGCAAAATTGGTTATGCGATAAATTGCAAATTTATTTTTTATTGGTTCGATCCCAATTCTAGCCTAAATAAAGAGAGGTTAAATTTTTTACTAATAAAAATAAAATAAATAAAAAATGAATATTACTTTACAAAGTGCAAAAATGATTGGAGCTGGATTAGCTACCATTGGATTAACTGGTGTAGGTGCTGGTGTAGGGATAGTTTTTGGGTCATTAGTTATGGCTTATGCAAGAAACCCTTCTTTAAAACAACAATTATTTGGTTATACTATTTTAGGTTTTGCATTAACAGAAGCTGTAGCTTTATTTGCATTAATGATGGCTTTTTTAATTTTATTTACTTAATGTATAAATTTTAATATTTTTTTTAGGGTATAATGTAATTTGGTAACTTATTTGCTTTGGGTGCGAAAACTATAGGTTCAAGTCCTATTACCCTAATAATTAGATGAATGACTGAGAGGTTTAAAGTATCAATTTTGAAAATTGACATAAGTTTTACTTATCGTAGGTTCAAATCCTACTTCATCTACAAATTGGTTTAGGTAGCTCAGTTGGTTAGAGCATAAGGTTGAAAACCTTTGAGTCATAGGTTCAAATCCTATTCTGAACAAAAATTATTTAAAAATTATTTTTAATAAATGAAGTTTTATCTTAATAAGCCGTTTTCACCACATTTAACTATCTATAGAATACAAATTTCTTCTTTATTTTCAATTTTTCATCGTTTTTCAGCACTTTTTATATTTATTTTAATGTTAAGTAGTCAAATTTTAATTGTATTTTTATTAAATGTAAATTATTATAACTTATTAATTATTAGTACAAATTTTTATTATTTACTTTACTATTTTTTAAAAATTATTAGTATATTTATTTTATTTCACTTCTTAAATGGTTTACGTTTAGTTTTCTTATTTTATCAAATTGATTTAAAAGTAAATCTTCAAAAATTTTTTATAATTATTTTTTTAATTTTTTACTTAATAAATATATTTTAAATTATGTTTTTACAAAAAATACCAAAATTTATATTTGATGATACAAATTACATAAATTCAAATTACTATTATATTCGAATTTATAGATGAAATCCTTATTTAAAATTAAAACCTTGATTTAATATTTTTCCTTTAAAATTAAATAAAAATTCTCATTTTATGGTTTTAGATCTTCTTTTTCATATAAAGAATCATTTCGATTCTTCATTAACTTTTAGACGATCTTGTCGTGAAGGTATTTGTGGTAGCTGTTCCATGAATATAAATGGTTTAAATACTTTAGCTTGTTTAAAAACTATTGATTTCAAAAATTTACAATTTTTAACAATTTATCCCCTTCCTCATTTTTTAGTAATAAAAGATCTTGTTTGTGATTTAACAAATTTTTATAATCAGTATCGTTTAATTAAACCTTGATTAATAACTGAAGACAAAGTTAAAAATGAAAATTTACAGTCAAAACAAGATCGTTTTGAACTTGATGGTTTATATGAGTGTATTTTATGTGCTTGTTGTTCTTCAAGTTGTCCAAGTTATTGATGAAATTATAATTCTTATTTAGGACCAGCAATATTATTACAAGCCTATCGATGAATTTTAGACTCACGCGATTTTACTAAAAATAAAAGATTAAATTTTTTAAATAATAAAATGAGAGTTTCCAAATGTCATAGTATTATTAACTGTTCTAAAGTATGTCCTAAGAAATTAGATCCTGCTAAAGCAATTAATTACTTAAAATATTTTTTAGAAGTTAAAAAATATTAACAAAGGTGGAAAGAGCTAGGTAGGTTTAGTTTTAGTTTGTGACTCTAAAGTTCATGGGTTCAAATCCCATTTTCCACCCTTCAAAAAATATATTAATATGTTACTAGAAAATTGATTATTTTACTTACTTTATTTTTTAATTTTATTTTCATCTTTAATGGTAATTTTGTCTGAAAATGCCGTTTACTCTGTTTTATTTTTAATTTTAACTTTTTGTAATACTGTACTTTTATTACTACTAATGGGTATAGAATTTTTTGCTTTTTTATTATTAATTGTTTACGTAGGAGCAATTGCTGTTTTATTTTTATTTGTTGTAATGATGTTGAATGTAAAAAAAACAACTTTATTTGGTTTAGGTAATTTAATTTATTTTGTACCATTAATATTTGTAAGTTTAATATTTATACTTGATTTTTTTTATAGTTTAAATTTATCATTTGATGTACTTAAAAATTTAAATTATGACATAATTTTAATTAATTGAATTGATCAATTAACATATAAAACTAATATTGAAACAATAGGGTATGTTTTGTATACAAATTATTCTTTTTTATTTATTACATCAAGTTTTATTTTATTAATATCTATGATTGGTGTTATTGTTTTAACAATTCATCAAAAAACAAATTATATTTTGAAGCGTCAAAATATAAATAATCAATTAATTCGAGATTCTAAAATGATAATTAAATTTGTAAATTTAAGGAAATAAATTTAAACTAACAGGTATGATGAAATTGGTAAACATATTAGATTTAGATTCTAACGCTTTAAAAAAGATTGAGGGTTCAAATCCCTCTACCTGTAGTTTAATACGAGAAGATGGCTGAGAGGTTTAAAGCGATAGACTGTAAATTTATTTCCTTTTAATAAGGTTTCATAGGTTCGAATCCTATTCTTCTTCTTAAAAAAATTTAAGGAACATTATTATACTTATTTTATGTAAAATAAGTATAATAATGTTCCTTAAATTTTTTTAAGAAGAAGAATAGGATTCGAACCTATGAAACCTTATTAAAAGGAAATAAATTTACAGTCTATCGCTTTAAACCTCTCAGCCATCTTCTCGTATTAAACTACAGGTAGAGGGATTTGAACCAATAAATTTTTTTCAATTTTACCTAAAATAGGTAAAATAAATAAAAAATAACTGAAATAATATAAACTCAAAAACTGACCTATAGCTATATAAGGATCTTCTACTGGCATACCCCCAATTCAACCTAATAATAAACAACAACTTATTAAAGTTCAATAAAGTATTTTATAAATAGGTCGAAACCTTGAGCTTCTAATTTCTGTACTATGTAGTCAAGGTAAACCAGCTAAAATTAGTATTGAACATAACATAGCAATAACACCTCCAAGTTTATGTGGTATACTACGTAAAATAGCATAAAAAGGTAAAAAATATCATTCAGGTACAATATGTGTGGGAGTTACCATAGGATTAGCTTCAATATAATTATCGGAATGGCCTAAAATATTAGGATAAAAATATAAAAAAGTTGCAAAAAAAGTTGCAAAAAAAGTTAAACCTAAAAAATCTTTTACTACAAAATAAGGAAATAAATTTATTTTATCAGAATTAGATTCAATCCCTAATGGATTTCCAGATCCTTCTTGATGTAAAAAAGCTAAATGTACTAAAGACATTGCAACTATTATAAATGGTAACAGATAATGTAAACTAAAAAATCTATTTAAGGTTGCATTATCTACTGAAAAACCCCCTCATAATCAAAAAACAATGTAATTACCGATTTTTGGTATAGCTGAAACTAAATTTGTAATAACAGTAGCTCCTCATAAACTCATTTGACCTCATGGTAACACATACCCAATAAAAGCAGTAATTATCATGAGAAGTAAAATAATGATACCAATAACCCAAACTCATTGCTTTGGTTTTGTGTAAGAACCAAAATATAAACCTCTAAATATATGAAAATAAACTACAACAAAAAACATTGAAGCACCATTAGCATGAAGATATCTAATTAACCAACCAAAATTAACATCTCTCATGATATGCTCTACGCTAAAAAATGCATAGCTAATATGAGGAGTATAATGCATAGCTAAAAAAATACCAGTTATTAACTGTATAGCTAAACATATAAGAGATAAAAATCCAAAATTTCAAGCATAATGGATATTTATAGGAGTAGGATACGCAATTAAATGATTATTAATTGTTGCCATAAAAGGATACTTAAGAAATCTCATTAAAAACTATAATAAATTTATTTTTGTAATCCTAAAACATTTTAATACTCGCTATTGGACTCGAACCAATAACTTAAATAGGAAGAATGGATTTTAAATCCATCGTGTTTACCAAATTTCACCAAGCGAGTAATTTATTTTTATTGACGTAAAAGGACTCGAACCTTTAAATGATAATATCAAAAATTATTGCCTTACCAAATTTGGCGATACGTCATTTTAGCGAGTAAGGAGAATTGAACTCCTATTATTAGTGTGGAAAACTAATGATTTACCGATTAATCCATACTCGCAAAAAATTATATTTTTTTTAATAAGATTAATTTATTTATCTTATTTATAATTTTGAATCTTTTTATTACTAAAGTATTATTAGCAAAAAAAATTAATTTACTTAACGAAATTAATTTTTTATTAATTAAAATAAAAATTAATTTTGAGTATTCTAATTCAATTAATTTAAACACATAAAGTTTAGTTACAAAATTTGATTTTTTTAAATTATCTGTGTAAATTGTAAAATTAAAAACAAATTTATTTACTAAATTTAAATAATAGTTTTTTAATATACTAAATAGAGACTTAAATTTTTTTATTTTTTTATTTAAATCACTTTGTTGTATTAGATTATCTTCAATTTTATTTAAAGAATCTAAAATTAAATTTTCAGATAACATAATTTTGTTACTAAACCTTGAATTTACTAAAGAGTTTAATTTTAAATATAAAAAAAAACTAAAAGCAATAAAACAAATTAAAATTAAAAATTCTTCATTGAATAAAAATAGTTTATTTGAAATAATAAGAATTGAAAAAATTAAGTACGGGAAATATAACTTCATATTTTATTTTAATATTTTAAATTCCTCCTCATCAGTATATAGAAACAAACAAAAATAATCAAACTACATCAACAAAATGCCAGTATCAAGCTGACGACTCAAAACCAAAATGGTGTTGTTTTGTTAATTGAAAATTAAAAAATCTAAATAAACAAATTATTAAAGAAATTGTTCCAATTAAAACATGAAATCCATGAAATCCAGTTGCCATATAAAAAGTACAACCATAAATACCATCAGTTAATCTAAAATCAGCCATTTTATATTCGTATGCTTGGAAAAATGTAAATATAATTGCTAATATAATTGTTAAAACTAAACTTAATATTGTTTGTTTACGTAAATTTGAAATCAATGCATGATGACACCAAGTTATTGTGCAACCTGACAATAACAATATCAAAGTATTTAAAAAAGGTATCTGTCATGGATTAAAAACGTAAATACCTTTAGGTGGTCAGATAGAACCAATTTCAATTGAAGGTGAAATACTACTATGAAAAAAAGCTCAAAAAAAAGCTACAAAAAAAAAAATTTCAGATACTATAAAAAGAAGAATTCCAAAACGTAAACCTTGTTGAACTAAACCAGTATGGTGACCTTCGAAACTAGATTCTCTTGAAACATCCCTTCATCACACAATCATAATCATAAAAAGAAAAAAAAAGCTTAAAAAAAGAATTGAAGTTCCGATTTGAAAAAGATGAAAATATAAAACAGCTCCTATTGCACATGAAAATGCAGAAAGAGAAGCGAAAAAAGGTCAAGGACTAGGATCTACCAAATGAAAAGGATGTTTTTGATAAAATTTATTTATGTTATTTAATTTTAAATTTGAAAACATTAAGAAATTATATTTTTTATTAATTGTTTAATTTTTTTTTTTAATAAATAAAAAAATGAAAAATAGTTTGAAAGAAATAAAAATACTAAAAAAATGAAAAATAGTTTAAAAACAACGGATACTTTCATATTTAGTCATTAAACTTATTTGCTAATCAATTTACATAATTTTTTAACTGAACACTTTCAATAACAATTGGCATAAAACCATGATTTATACCACAAATTTCACTACATTGACCATAGTATAAACCTTCACGTTTTATAAATAGTGATGCTTGATTTAATCTACCAGGTACTGCATCGCATTTCACACCTAAAGAAGGTACAGCTCAACTATGTAAAACATCAACTGCAGTAACTATTACACGAACATGAGTTTGTAAAGGAAGTATAATACGATTATCAACTTCTAATAACCTTAGTTGACCTGATTCTAAATCTTCTTCAGAGATCATGTAACTATCAAAATTTATAGGCTCATAGTTTTCGTTTATGTAATCAGAGTATTCGTAACTTCAGTATCATTGATGACCTAAAGCTTTAATTGTTATTGCAGGAGCAATAATTTCATCCATAGCATACAATAAAGAAAAAGAAGGTATTGCAATAATTAATAAAATACATGCTGGAGTAGAAGTTCAAATAATTTCAATTAAAATTCCGTGACTTAAACTTGAAGAAATTTTATTTTGGTTATAATCAAATAATCAAATAGTCCTTATTAGCATTCAAGTTACAAAAATTGATATAATTACAATAAAAAACATAAGATCATGATGTAAATTAATTATCCCTTCCATAATAGGCGTAGCAGGATCTTGAAATCCTAATTGTCAAAACTCAGAACTGTCACAATAACTAAAAGATCAAAAAAAAAAATTAAAAAAAGTGTAAACTAAAATATTAAAAAACTTCATGTGAATTTAAATTATTTTATTGATTCCACAATTAAAGGAGTTTCTTCAAAAGTATGGTATGCCGGAGGCGACGTAACTACTCATTCTAAACTTGAAGTTCCTTTTTGACTTTCTATGATATCTTCACTGTTTAATTTTCAAGGTTCATTTAAACAAATATTATTTGTAGAAAGTGATTCAAATACTAAATAAAAAAAAAATAATGTACTTAATAAAGCAGTGTATGAACCAATGGAAGCCACACTATTTCAACCAAAATAAGCATCAGGATAATCAGGTATTCTTCGAGGCATACCTGCTAAACCTAAAAAATGCATTGGCATAAAAGTTAAATTAACACCAATAAAAGTCGATCAAAAATGAATTTGACCTAAAATTTCTGAATATTGAACTCCTGTAATTTTACCAAATCAATAATAAAAACCACCAAAAATTGCGAAAACAGCTCCCATAGATAAAACATAATGAAAATGAGCAACAACATAATAAGTATCATGCAAACTAATATCAATACCTGAATTAGCTAAAATAATTCCCGTTAAACCTCCTATAGTAAATAAAAAAATAAACCCTAATGCAAATAACATAGGTGTTTTAAATGTAATAGAACCTTCTCACATTGTAGCTATTCAGCTAAATATTTTTATACCCGTAGGTACTGCAATAATCATTGTTGCAGCAGTAAAATATGCGCGCGTATCAACATCCATACCTACAGTGTACATGTGATGCGCTCAAACAATGAAACCTAAAATACCAATAGAAACCATAGCATAAACCATTCCAATGTAACCAAAAACAGGTTTATTCGAAAAAGTTGAAACTATGTGACTTACAATACCAAATCCAGGTAATATTAAAATATAAACTTCCGGATGACCAAAAAATCAAAATAAGTGTTGATATAATATAGGATCCCCTCCTCCTGAAGGATCAAAAAAAGAAGTATTAAAATTTCTATCTGTTAATAGCATAGTTATAGCACCTGCTAAAACCGGTACTGCTAATAATAATAAAAAAGCAGTAACAAAAATTGATCAAACAAATAAAGGAATTCTATAAAAAGTTTGTCCAGGATTACGCATATTTAAAATTGTAGAAATAAAATTAATTGCACCTAAAATAGACGAAGCTCCTGATAAATGTAAGCTAAAAATTGCTAAATCAACTGACGCTCCTGAATGACTTTGTATTGAACTAAGTGGTGGGTATACTGTTCAACCTGTACCTGTACCCACTTCAACAATTGAAGATAAAAGTAACAAACATAAAGATGGGGGTAATAATCAAAAAGAAATATTGTTTAATCTAGGAAAAGCCATATCTGGACTTCCAATCATAATAGGTACAAACCAATTACCAAAACCTCCAATCATTACAGGCATAACCATAAAAAAAATCATTAAAAATGCGTGCGCAGTTATTAAAACATTGTAAACCTGATGATTACCTAAAAGTAAATGATTACCAGGTTGTGCTAATTCCATTCTGATTAACATAGACATACAACCACCTAGTACACCAGAAAAAGCACCAAAAATTAAGTATAGAGTTCCAATGTCTTTATGATTAGTAGAAAAAACTCATCTAAAAATTGTAGTCATAAAAATTTTAACTTTTTTAAATTTATTAAAGAATTAGTACGAGAGAGACGGGACTCGAACCCGCAACTTTTAATGCGACAGACTAACACTCAAACCAATTGAGTTTCTCCCCCATTTTAAAAAATTGATTTAAACTTAACTATTTTTTGATTATTTAAAAAAATTAGTAATTTCAAAGAATTAAAAATTGAAATTCCTTTAACTTCAAATAAAATAAAACCTTTTTTGTAAAAATTACAAGTTTCATATACCTCACCTTTACCTTTACCCATTCGAGAATCTAAAGGTAGTTGCGTCAAATTAAAAAAACAAAGAGAAAAAAATCATACTTTAATTTTACGTTTTGTAAGCTCTTTTAATTTTTTTAAAATTAATAGTTTTAAGTATTCTTCTTTTTTTTTTGTAATACGATGGAATAAAATAATTTTAAAGCCAACAAAACCAAATTTTAGTAAATGTTTTTTAAACTTTAAATTATACTTGTATTTTATATAATGTTTTTTTATTTTCATATTTTATAAAATTATAAATAAAAATATCATATTTTTATTGTACTTTTACCTAATTTGGAATATATATCTTTATTTGATAAAAATAATAAACTATTTAAACTATTTGAAGTAACTTGCCCAAATTTTAAAAAAGACTTTTTAGCTAATGTAGATTTAGATAACTCATAACGACCTTTTAGTTGAATTTTAAAACCTTTTAGTTGAATTTTTCTTAAACCAGAATTTAAATATAAAATATTAATATTACCTAACTGATTTTTTAATAAATTAGTTAATACATTAAAAATTTTTTTCGGAGTAAATTTTAAAGACAAATAATCTATATACATTTCTATAAGTAATTTTGAAAATCAAATTGTTTTATTTAAATAAAACTTTAAATTAAATTTAATTAAATTAAAAGTTAAGAATGAATTAAGTAATTGATGACAAATTTCAATTAAATTTAATTGAAATTTGTTTAAATAAGTAATACTTAGACTTAATTCAATTAATTTAGAAAAAAAATTAATATCATAATTAAGTATTAATAATTGTTTACTTAACATTTTTCTAAGTATTATATCTAATAATTTATAAAAATTTCAAAAGGAAGTATAATAACTTAAATAAAATTTACCATAAATTTGAAATTTTAAAGATCAATCTTGGGAACTTCCTAAGTATTTACTTACGGAACTAATTTTTTTCGACATATTTTTTTGATTAAGTTAGTTTTAATAAATTTGTTATAAATTCGTATTTATAATTTTTTTATTACTAAAAATTAAGATTAAACCGATCTATCTAATATTCTTTTAAAATATTTAGAAAAATTAATTAAAGTGATTTTTATACTGTTTATTCTTTCAGTATTTAAAATAAACTAACGTAGCTACTTGACAATAAATAAGATTTTTAATTTAATCAATTAACTAGAGGTTAATATATTTCGGTCCTCTCGTACTAGAAATATTTCTTTTAATTTTTCGTTTAACTTACAATAGATAGGGACCGAACTGTCTCACGACGTTCTGAACCCAACTCACGTACCTTTTTAACTAGCGAACAACTAGACCCTTGAGAAATTCTTCAACCTCAGGATAAGATGAGTCGACATCGAGGTATCAAACCATGATCTTAATACGAACTTTTAATCATGATGAATCTGTTATCCCTAGAGTTCCTTTTACCTGTTAAACGAATTTTTATTCCACTCTAAAATTCGGGTCACTATAACCAACTTACGTTCCAAATCAATAAATATATTTTTTTGTCAAGCAAATTTTTGCTATTATACAAAATAAATAAATTTACCTTAGTACACCTCCGTTACTTTTTTGGAGGTACTCATCCCAAGTAAACTTTCTTTTTTACACTTTCTTGAATATTCCAATTTTTAAGTAAAAATAATAAAAATATAATGGTATTTCAAAATAATTGTTTTTAACTCCCATCTATACTACAGTATTTTTTTATGTTTACAATATAAAATAAAAGTAAAGGATCTAGGGTCTTTCCGTCTTATTGTAAGCAACCCACATTTTCATGGGTATTGTAATTTCACTGAATTTATACTAGAGACAGTAAAGCAATCGTTAAACCATTCATGCAGGACGGAATTTACCCGCCAAGGAATTTCGCTACCTAAGGATTCTTATAGTTAGAACCGCCGTTTACTTAAATTTATTATTTTATCTAATTTATATTTTAACAAAATATTTCATTTTTAAGCACTGGGCAGGCCTCAGACTCTATACATCTTTATTTAATTAAGCAGAGTCCTGTGGTTTTGTTAACCAGTCGTTGCTTTTTGTTTTATGTTATCTAACAATTTTTTTTCATAAATTAGACATTCTTTTTAGCGAACATACAGAATTAATTTGCCAAGTTCCTTTAGTATAATTCTTTCAAACATTAATTAGACCTGTGTCGGATTAAGTACGGTTTTCACATTGACTTTTTTCTTGAAAAAAATATTTTCTTTATCAAAATATCACTAATAAATAGACAAATAAATATTTTTTTGTTATGTAAAAAATTTTAGACAAATAACAAAGAAAATTATTTCCATCAAAATTCGTTTTTTAACTTATTCTTAGGAACCGATTCACTCAACGAATATAAAATTACGTTGAAAACCTTTATATTTTAAAATAATTTGTTTATGATTATGATTAAACATAATTTTCGTTACTCATGTCAGCATTATCACTTTTGTTTAAAAATTTATTTTTCAATTTATTTTTTTATTACAAAAAGTTTCACTACCATTATTTATAAAAAATAATTTAAAGTTTCGGTTTACAACTTAACATCATTAAATTTTTAATTAATTAGAAAATAATAATGAGCTAAAACGCTTTCTCTAATAAAAAACTGCTTCTAAGCCTATTAATAAATTATTTGAATTCTAAAAAATTTTAAGATAAGTTTGTAATTTAATACCTTAACATTTAATCTGGATTGTTTTCCTTTAGTCTCAAAAACCTTATCGCTTTCAGACTGACTGTTAAATTATCAATATTAATTAAATTCTTAAGTTAAAATAATTTTGTTGTTTTTGAACTTTACCTTAATTAATTTTATTTAACGCTGTACTAAAATACATTTCGTGAAAAACCGGCTATAACCAAGTTTGATTAGCCTTTCACTCCTAACCACAGATCATCTTTATATTTTGCCACATATAAAAGTTCAGTCTTTATTTAATTATTACATTAAAATCAACTTGTCAATGGTTAGATCACTTGGTTTCAGGTTTAATTTACATAACTTTTTATTTTACATAACTTTAAATTTTGCTATAAAAATTAACTTGCTGACTCGTTCTGCAAAAAGTAACCTGTAATAATTAATATCAGGGAATTTGTCAACATTCAATTTTATTCAATTTTATTCAATTTTATTCAATTTTCCTTCACAGTACTCATTTTCTATCGGTTAAACTATATATTAAGCTTAGAAGGTGGTGCTCCTTAATTTTCACAAATTTAATAAACTTGTTACTTTAGTTAAAAAATATAATTAAAAAATTTTACAAGGACTTTTACCTTATCTAGAAATTTTAAATTTTATATATATATTTTTGCTTAATTTATTTTTTCGCTCGCCGCTACTAAAATACATTTCGTTTGATTTATTTTTTTTGCTACTAAGATGATTCAATTCGCAAAATTTTTAAAACAAATATTGTAAAAATAAAATAATTTTTATTTAAAGGAAATTTATAAATCACAAGTCTAAACTTCATTATAATTTTCGATTTGTAACGTCCTTATTTATTTTCGTAGTTTACCAAATTTACCATTAAATGCTTTAAATAATTTATTTATATCCCTTAACCAAAAAAAT